GGATAGAGATTCAAAAAAGAATCGATCTAATTCAAGTCATAATTTATATAGGATTCCCAAAATTCTTAATAGAAAATAGACCGCGGAGAGTCGAAGAATTGCAGATGAATGTACAAAAAGAACTTCATTGTGCGAACCGAAAACTAAACATTGCTATTACACGAATTGCAAATCCTTATGGACACCCTAATATTCTTGCAGAATTTATAGCTGGCCAATTAAAGAATAGAGTTTCTTTTCGCAAAGCAATGAAAAAAGCTATTGAATTAACCGAGCTGGCGAATACAAAAGGAATTCAAGTACAAATTGCGGGACGTATCGACGGAAAAGAAATTGCACGCGTCGAATGGATCAGAGAAGGTAGGGTTCCTCTACAAACCATTGGAGCTAAAATTGATTATTGTTCCTATACAGTTCGAACTATATACGGGGTATTAGGAATCAAAATTTGGATATTTGTAGACGAAGAATAATAAGACTTGACGTGTTTTTACATTATACCAAGTAATGGACAAAAAAAGAAAAACCCTTTTATTCTTTTTATGTTCAAGCAAAACAAAAAAAAGAGCAATTCTGCAATTCTAGAGGGTTCAATAAAAATTCGATTGATCATTTTATATAATTGCTATGCTTAGTGTGTGACTCGTTGGTTTTTTTTAGTGTGTGACTCGTTGGTTTTTTTAGGGCTAGGATTCAAAAAACGGACCAGGGCCCAGAGTATGAACTAATAACTATAGCACTAATAACCAACTCATTGCTTCGCATTATCTGGATCCAAAGAACCAGTCAAGATAAAGATATAATATATTGGACATATCGTTGTAGCAACTGAAATCTTTTTTTGCATAAAGATAAAGATAAAAAAAACCAATCGGATTATGAGTTGTGAAGTTCTAAGTCGGAAAGCAAAATAGAAAAAAAGTATGCGGATAAGTGGAAGGATGAGAGAAAGAGAGAACGGAAATATCAATGATATATGATTCCAATATGTAAGGTCGATGAGTCATCTCATAAAACGCAGTGTAATAAAGCATAAATTCAATAATGATTCATGCATAATTAGATGAATCCGCTTATAGAACAAAAAAATCAAGAGCCTCGAGCCAATAAAGACTGAGAAAATTGACTTAAGAAAAAAGGACTCCGCCGGAAAATTCAGACCTAACCATTAATCGAGAAGCAATGGGAACGATATAACCCGTGAATGCAGAAGATTCTATTGAAAATGAATCTTAATGATTCATTGGGTGGGATGGCGGAACAAACCAGGGACCTCCTCTTTTATTCTTTTATTTTGAGAGGTCATGAACGAACCCTATAACTAAAATAGATATGGAAAGAGTAAATATTCGCCCGCGAAAGTTTTTTTTTATTAGAAAGACATTGACATTATCTAGAAATAGAATACATGTTTAATTAAATAATATCTAAACACGCTAGACAAATTTCGAATAGATTAACGAATTGATTAATTAGATGCAATTTCAAAGAATCCTATGATTCAGCATATTATTCATTAAACACATGTATATCTTCATAAAATCTGTTTTAGTCGTTTCATTCGCGAGGAGCTGGATGAGAAGAAACTCTCATGTCCAGTTCTGTAGTAGAGATGGAATTGAAAAAGAACCATCAACTATAACCCAAAAAGAACAAGATTCCGTAAACAACATAGAGGAAGAATGAAAGGAATATCTTATCGAGGTAATCATATTTGTTTCGGTAGATATGCTCTTCAAGCACTTGAACCCGCTTGGATTACAGCTAGACAAATCGAAGCAGGGCGCCGAGCAATGACACGAAATGTACGCCGCGGCGGAAAAATATGGGTACGTATATTTCCAGACAAACCAGTTACAGTAAGACCCACGGAAACCCGTATGGGTTCAGGGAAAGGATCCCCAGAATATTGGGTAGCTGTTGTTAAACCGGGTAGAATACTTTATGAAATGGGTGGAGTAGCCGAAAATATAGCTCGAAAGGCTATTTCAATAGCGGCGTCCAAAATGCCTATAAGAACTCAATTCATTATTTCTGGATAGAAATGTAGAACCAAAGGAAAGAAGTCTTGTGTATAAAAAAACAATTGCAGGGTTTTCTTTCTTTTTTTTTTTTTTACTTCGTCCTTTGCTTTATTTTACATTAAAAAAACGGATAAAAAAAAATGATATGATTCAACCTCAAACCCATTTGAATGTAGCAGACAATAGCGGGGCACGAGAATTGATGTGTATTCGAATAATAGGAGCTAGTAATCGCCGATATGCTCATATTGGTGATGTTATTGTTGCTGTGATAAAAGAAGCAGTACCAAATACGCCTCTAGAAAGATCAGAAGTGATCAGAGCTGTAATTGTACGTACTTGTAAAGAACTCAAACGCGATAACGGTATAATAATACGATATGATGACAATGCTGCAGTTGTCATTGATCAAGAAGGAAATCCAAAAGGAACCCGCGTTTTTGGCGCGATCGCCCGGGAATTGAGACAGTTAAATTTTACTAAAATAGTTTCATTAGCACCTGAGGTATTATAATATGAGACCGTGAGATAGTGATAGTATTTAAATAAAATAGATAAATTAGTAGATTATGTCTCACGCATATACTTTTAAGAATTTTCTTTAATAATTTTTATAAAAAAAGAACATGCTGATTATATCCAAATTCGGAAGCAACAATAATTTTAGTTTATCATGGGTAAGGACACTATTGCTGACATAATAACTTCTATACGAAATGCTGACATGGATCGAAAGGGAACGGTTCGAATAGCATCTACTAACATGACCCAAAACATTGTTAAAATACTTTTACAAGAGGGTTTTCTCGAAAACGTAAGGAAACTTGTAGAAAATAACAAATATTTTTTGGTTTTAACCCTACGACATAGAAGGAATAGGAAAGGACCATATAGAACTCTTTTAAATTTAAAACGAATAAGTCGACCTGGTCTCCGAATCTATTCTAACTATCAACGAATTCCTAGAATTTTAGACGGGATGGGGATTGTAATTCTCTCTACTTCTCGGGGTATAATGACAGACCGTGCAGCTCGGATAGAAGGAATCGGCGGAGAAATTTTGTGCTATATATGGTAAATTTTCTGCTATCCGAATTGTATCTGTAACTTCCTGTTTGTGAAAAAAACGAATAAAAAAGCCAAGTTGTCTAATATCACGCCTTCCTACATTAGTTCATACTTCAAGGAGGGTTTGTCTGGAATAAAAGAAGAAAAATGGATTCATGAGGGTTTAATTACTGAATCACTTCACAATGGTATGTTCGGGGTTCGTTTAAATAATGAAGTCAGATTCTAAGTTCTGTTTCAGAAAGGATCCGACACTCTTTTATACATATACTACCAGGAGATAGAATCAAAGTTTAAGTAAGTCGTTATGATTCAAACGGGGGGGGGGGGGCGGCGCAGAATTTATAGACCCCACAACAAAGATTCGAATGGTTCGGTGGTTTTTCAAGATTCCTTTCATGAGGATCTAATTCACGGTTCAAAAATTTCAAGAAACTTATTTTCTTCCAATCAGTAAAGTAGATTCGAAATTCAGTTAAGGAATAACAATTATGAAAATAAGAGCCTCCGTTCGTAAAATTTGTGAAAAATGCCGACTGATCCGTAGAAGGGGACGCATTATAGTAATTTGTTCCAACCCGAGACATAAACAAAGACAAGGATAATCTTTCGAAAAGGGACTCTCTAAAGGAACCGATGAACAAATCAAAATAAAAGATCTGTTTTGACATGAAATGGATATATCCATATATCTCTGACTTATATTTCGGAAATGATAAAATATGGCAAAATCTATACCAAGAAGCGGTTCACGTAGGACTGGACGTGTGGGTTCACGTAAAAGTGCACGGCGAATACCAAAGGGCGTTATTCATGTTCAAGCAAGTTTCAACAACACCATTGTGACAGTTACAGATGTACGGGGTCGGGTTATTTCTTGGTCCTCCGCCGGTACTTGTGGATTCAGGGGTACAAGAAGAGGGACACCTTTTGCTGCTCAAACCGCAGCAGGAAATGCTATTCGAGCAGTAACAGATCAAGGTATGCAACGAGCAGAAGTCATGATAAAAGGTCCGGGTCTCGGAAGAGATGCAGCATTACGCGCTATTCGTCGAAGTGGTATACTTTTAAGTTTCGTAAGGGATGTAACCCCTATGCCACATAATGGCTGCAGACCCCCTAAAAAAAGGCGAGTGTAGAAATAAACATTGAAGAGATTTCAAGAGAAATAAATGACTCAAAAATCTGACAAATAATATTACTATGGTTCGAGAGAAATTAAAAGTATCTACTCGGACACTACAGTGGAAATGTGTTGAATCAAGAGCAGACAGTAAGCGTCTTTATTATGGACGCTTTATTCTGTCTCCACTTATGAAAGGTCAAGCCGACACAATAGGCATTGCGATGCGAAGAGCTTTGCTTGGAGAAATCGAAGGAACATGTATTACACGCGCAAAATCTGAGAAAATCCCGCATGAATATTCTACCATAGTAGGTATTCAAGAATCGGTACATGAAATTTTAATGAATTTGAAAGAAATTGTATTGAGAAGTAATCTATATGGAACTCGTGACGCGCTTATTTGTGTCAAAGGTCCTGGATATGTAACTGCTCAAGACATCCTCTTACCACCTTCTGTGGAAATCGTTGATAATACGCAGCATATAGCTAACCTAACGGAACCAACTGATTTTTGTATTGGATTACAGATTGAAAGGAATCGAGGATATAATATAAAAACACCAAATAACTTTCAAGACGGAAGTTATCCTATAGATGCTATATTCATGCCTGTTCGAAACGCGAATCATAGTATTCATTCTTATGGAAATGGAAATGAAAAACAAGAGATCCTTTTTCTAGAAATATGGACAAATGGAGGTTTAACTCCTAAAGAAGCACTTCATGAAGCCTCCCGGAATTTGATTGATTTATTTATTCCCTTTCTCCAGTCGGCAGAAGAA